GAGGCGGAAGGGTCAAAGACCTACCCGGTGTTAGGTATCACATTGTTAGAGGAACCTTAGATGCTGTAGGGGTGAAGGATCGTAAGAAGGGGCGTTCTAGTGCGTTGCATAACATTGTCGCAACTTGTATCATTGCAATGATTCCGTATCAGTTGTTCTGATATGTTAAATGTGTAGCTGACCCAGTATTGCAAGGGGACTGAAGCCTGCTACTACAGAGATTGATAGAGAGTAATTATTATCTATCTATTTGTGTGAAACAACTTGGTGTCTAAGGTGTTCTATTCCACTAAGTTGAGTTTTACCTGGACTCCCACCTGGAAAATCTTGGGACGTCTTTTCCTCTTGGAACAGGTTTAGATTACGACTACGGAGATTCAGTGAAGGCTTTATGCACATCTACTGATTGGATTGATAAACCTAAGGACATTCCTAGTAAGATAACTGAATTGCAAGATTTTCTTCTTTTATATCTAAACTTCGATTTTTTCATCCGCGGAATAAGAGAAAACGGATACCCAATATGCAATGAGTAAATATGATTTGCATCTTAAAAAATAAATGGTTCAAAATCATTTGAATAGTTTCTATTCAATCATGTGGAAAGCTGTATTCGATGAAAGTCGCACGTGCAGTTTGGAGGGAGATCCTCGACTAACTGGTGGATCCACCCTACAATATGGAGTGAAGAAGCCAAAATAGTAGCCTAAGATACCATTGAAATAAAAGAATTGATTGAAATCTGACATATTTATATTTGTAAACTCGTGTTACATCGGAGCAGTGTAGTGAACAGAAAGAAAACTATCGAATCAGATCCAATTTATCGTAATCGATTAGTAAATATGCTAGTTGATCGTATCCTGAAAAATGGCAAGAAATCACTAGCTTATCAGATTTTTTATCAGGCTATGAAGCGGATTAGGTAAAAGACAAATAGGAACCCACTGTCTGTTCTGCGACAGGCAGTGCGCGGGGTAACTCCCGACGTAGTGACAGAAACCAAACGTGTAGGTGGATCAACTTATCGAGTTCCCGTTGAAGTAGTACCGGCAGAGGGAAAAGCTTCGGCTATCCGGTGGTCATTAATTGCGTGTCGAAAACGCTCAGGTCGAAGTATGGCTTTAAGATCGAGTGATGAATCAATGGATGCCGCCAGAAATTCTGGTAGTGCCATACGGAAGAAGGAGGAGACTCATAAAGTTGCGGAAGCCAACAAAGCTTTTGCCCATTTCCGTTAGTTTCGGATTCGTTCCAATCCACAGTAATTGCGTTGTGGATTGGAACCGGGGCACAAACTATCTGGGAATCAAAAAACACTACGAAGAAATGGTTGAGTGAGGGGTGAACGACGAATAACGGGTGTCCAAGCCACAAGTGGAGATTGGCAACTACTTCTCTTCTTTCTTAGGTTGTTAATTATTAGACTCCTCCTGATAGGATGGCGGGGGGGGGGCCAATGCAGAGTTGCGGAGTGCCTCGCAGAAAGGCGGCTTGACGCATGACCAGTTTTTCAGAGACTGAAATTGATTGGGACGCGCATCGCATGGAGTAAAAATTGTTTGAGATATCGAAAAGAAGCCCCCATATCCGAGAATTCTGGAGACTCAATTAATTTTGGTTGACACAGATTGGTTTTTGTGATATATTATAAATTAACAAGCTTACTAGCCTGGGGAATCACTAATTATTTCTTGAAAACCAAAAATTACCATGACCGCAACTTTAGAACGACGCGAAAGCGCAAGCCTATGGGGTCGCTTCTGCGACTGGATTACCAGCACCGAAAACCGTCTTTACATCGGATGGTTCGGTGTCTTAATGATTCCCACCTTGCTAACCGCAACCTCTGTATTCATCATTGCTTTCGTCGCAGCTCCTCCCGTAGATATTGATGGTATTCGCGAACCCGTCTCTGGTTCTTTGTTATACGGTAACAACATTATCTCTGGTGCTATCATCCCTACTTCTGCAGCTATTGGGTTACATTTCTACCCAATCTGGGAAGCAGCTTCCGTCGATGAATGGCTTTACAATGGTGGTCCTTACGAACTTATCGTTCTTCACTTCCTACTTGGTGTAGCTTGCTACATGGGTCGCGAATGGGAACTAAGCTTCCGTCTAGGTATGCGTCCTTGGATCGCTGTTGCGTACTCGGCTCCTGTCGCAGCTGCTGCCGCCGTCTTCCTGATCTACCCAATTGGTCAAGGAAGTTTCTCTGACGGTATGCCTCTAGGCATTTCTGGTACTTTCAACTTCATGATCGTCTTCCAGGCTGAGCACAATATCCTTATGCATCCCTTCCACATGTTGGGTGTAGCTGGCGTATTCGGCGGCTCTCTATTCAGTGCTATGCATGGTTCTTTGGTAACTTCTAGTTTGATCAGAGAAACAACTGAGAATGAGTCTGCTAATGCAGGTTACAAGTTCGGTCAAGAAGAAGAAACCTACAACATCGTAGCTGCTCACGGCTACTTCGGTCGTTTGATCTTCCAATATGCTAGCTTCAACAATTCTCGTTCTCTGCACTTCTTTCTAGCTGCTTGGCCCGTAGTAGGTATCTGGTTCACCGCTTTAGGCATTAGCACTATGGCATTCAACTTGAATGGTTTTAACTTCAACCAATCCGTGGTTGACAGCCAAGGTCGTGTCATAAACACCTGGGCTGATATCATAAACCGTGCTAACCTAGGTATGGAAGTCATGCATGAACGTAACGCTCATAACTTCCCCCTAGACTTGGCTTCTGTCGAAGCTCCTTCTATAAACGGATAACATCCGTCTGGTTATGCAGCACAACTGGATACCAAATCTCTTAACTTCAGAGGGGGAGGTTTGGTGTCCAATGAGATGAAGGTTCATTCGGTAGAACGAATGAAAAGAATGATAACAGCTTATCACAATTTCACGATTATCAGTTTCCAACCTTAAATTCTGAAAACTATTTGGAATATCCTTCTGCGACTTAATAGATTACGAAGTTTCCTACTCCGATTTGCAGAATGCTTGTAATCCCCCATCCCAATCTTTTGGATAGAAGAAGGAGTGTATTCCTCATTTCAAAGATTTTCTATTGTCTTGTTATATACATACAGCTAATATGTATGTGTATCAACCGAAGGACCTATCTAGATTGCTTAACAGATAGATCTTGTTCACGTCCGGGGGGGAGCCAACTAAATCAACAGAGGGGGCGGACGTAGCCAAGTGGATCAAGGCAATGGATTGTGGATCCATCACGCGCGGGTTCAATCCCCGTCGTTCGCCCATAATTTAATTGGGTAATTTGATCCCATCGCTCTGCTTGGAACGGAGAAGAACTGTTAAGGTGGATGGGATATGTGTGGGTCTCCTCGACAATAACAATTTAGAATTCCCGATCTAATTCCAATTTTGGATACGACTATTCACAGAAATCACTAGACTCATTTGAAATATGTATTCCATCCTATTTTGAAATTTTCAAGATTATTGGTATAATAAATGTGGGAAATAGATAGCATCTACCGCATAGAATTAATATGAAAAAAGAAAATAAGGTAAAAAAGGTGGCAAGAGAAAGAGTAGGAAGTCCAGATTTTTCATCTAAAATTTCGGAGTTAATAGAAGTCAGTCTATTAGATTACTTCTTCGAATCATTGAAAAACCAACATCTCAAAGAATTTTTAATTAGTCCATCTTCCAATTATGAACCTTTTATCAGATTATCTGACTTGTGATTTCTAAGTTCACTATTTTTACGCAATCTGCGTGATTCACTAAAAAGAGGTAGTGGCATCACCCTGGAGATGCTGATGTTGCTAACAATACCAATTTCCATGCATTGCTTGAGTGACAAAAGGTCGATCGAAAGAAGTTTTGTATTAACGGGAGTCATTAATGGGGGTGACGGAGTAAGAAGAAAACAAGCGGAAAACCTTGGTGATTTTTCCTGTGACTGCTTTCTCCGATTCGAAAGATCTTTATCTGTTGGAAGGAGTGAAAAGAGGAGAATACCTGTTTCCCGCTACTTAGGTTTGAGCGAAGATATTTCTGCAGGTTCAACGAAAGAAGAGAAGCAAGTTCGCTATAATGCGATGATTCCTCTGGTTTCCGGTAGATGGGAGGCATGCGTAGTGAGGGGTTCACTCCTTGGCAGAGATATATCCAGGGATGATTTTGAAAGGATTCAAGTATTTTGTAGGGGTAGGTGTTTACAAAATTCAAGTAGGTTTTTCAAATTCTATAACTATCTGGTAGTTTCTAGAAACTACCAAAGTGATTTCGACTCGTTACTCTTTTGGGAAAATCGTAACAAGCGAGATCCGGGTCGGTTACAAGCAACACAATTGAGAAACGACTCATTAAGTCCCGTAGTATTAAACTCCTATGACGAGGCGTTACTTGAATCCGGAAATTCAGCGGATCACCAGGGGGATGGATCGGGATTTTACCCCGAACGAGAAGCCTTTTCCAACTTGTCTTCATTTATGTCTTGCGAGAAAACGACGTCGTTTCGTGGCTGTATATCCGGATTAGGTTGTGACAAAATTGGGGAAGAATTTCCCATTCTACACACTTATTCACAAATGAGAAATGGATTAATAAATCGACTCACCAAATTTATCTCGATAATCGAGAAATCAAATCTGATTTCTAATGGGGCAGTAGTTATTGACGTCAGTAGTAGCGTCAAATCTGGGAAAGGATTTCCATTGAAAATGAAGGGCGACATGCCGCTTACTCAAATATCTGGCAAGAAACTTGGGCTAGCGAGTAGCAGACACCTCAACCTCAATGAGATTCTTCCAAACTATTTTCAAATATCTTTTTTAGGTATACTTGGAGAAATAAGTAATCGAAGTGAAAATACTACTTTTTTAAACTAATTGAAAGAAGAGAGTAACATACATTCAATATATTCTTTAGTTAGATTGTATGGACGAAATAGAATAATACCTCTCTACTCAACATACATATTTCTTTTCTATGACTATTTCTGCGCATTATCTACTGAATATTTCTTCCAAATCAAATATCGGTTGGATGGCTGGACGGGGATCGGGGAGTACACCGGTGTAACAAGAATTGCAACTGAATAAATAGTATTGAAATGGAAAGATCACGTAGGGCGCCTATTGAACGAATATATTACTTTTCAAATTGATGAGTATAGAAATGTTCAATCAAATGTGCATAGATGGCTCGATACGACCGAGGATTCGTCTTCTTTCCCTGTCGGGGAAGTCTTAAAGTATGACTTGGAGGAATCAATTTGCCGTGTATCAATAATAGGAAACGAATTACTAAATAATATTGGTGTCAGTCTCGGTAGTAACAATCAACGGAACGAAAAATATTTTCATCGATTTCTCAATGTTTTATTTCTTTATAAAATGATTGTTGCTGAGGTTACTCGCCAGAAAGTTTTGATATATACCATTGATTATTGCATCGAAAAATTGAACGATATAGATCTCGAGAAATTAAACAAGATAGATCTCATGAAGCTTGATCTTTTATCAAGTTTATTCGATGGTTACATTGATGAACAGATACTTTTTCTCAAAACAATTCTTGAGAGAAAAAAGAGTTTATTCATTGAATCCAAACTGTTAATGAGTGATAAATCGGTAGGCTCTTCGACCGAGCTGGAACCTGCAGTGAATCCTACTTCTATCTGGTTGCCCCGCATTGAATCTATCCGAGCAGGGTTTTCAAGCGATGATTTTTCCATTACGGGGAGGCAATTTTGGAATCTGTTTATGCATGATTTAAACCGTGGGGGAGGTTCAACTAGAGATATTGGTGAGAATATTTTGAGATACATCTCCGATCAGGTTGATAAACTAAACTTTCTAGACGACTCACCTATACGGAACTGTGCTGAAAGCAACTTTATTCCGAGAATCAGAAGAAATTTTTTTATTGGGAGATGCAACAGTAGTTACCTCAACGTCTTAGAAAATTTCTACGTGGGCTCCGAAGATGAAACCATCTCATCTAATATCATCTCATTTATTCATCCCCAACTGTCGGATTCGTTGTCATCCAATTTATCGAGACAAACAGCGGGGGAGGTTGCTGGTCACGCACTCACACCAATTCAATTTACTTTATCTAATCTGCATGAATCCACAGCATTAGTAACTCACCCAGATGGACTTTCCAATTCTATTTCGGATCTGAAGAGGTTACTGGCGAGTTTGAACTTATCTCCTCGTGAAACGATAGAGTCATTTCTATATTCGTGCAGTAGCGATGAAGTTTCTTTGGAGAAAACGTCGATAAACTCCGATTCATCGTCGGATCGGCAACCCCAACCTCGTCTCAAGAATCTGGTATTGGATCGAGTCTATCAAAAGAATTTGTCTATTAAGTATTTCTGGGAACCGGAAGAATTGGAAACATCTTATTGGTCGCTAAGACTCCCATTATGCAACGATGTAACATCGAGATCTCTAGCAGAATCGATTGGAAAGGAGGTTGCGTACGAAGATACGGATTTTGCGGATCAATCTATCCGGAGGGAGGCTATTCGTCCATCCCACTTTATCAATTTCAATGAATTATTCAAAGATTTGAACAGATATAAGATCTCTTGGATCTTTTGGAAAGACAATATCGATGAAAAATGGAGCTTATTTAGAGATTACATACCTTGGTTTTTTACCCCCACCTGGTGGAAATACTTTTACGATCTGATTAGAGAAACATATCCAGAAATAGGACTTAAAATAAGTTATGACTCAAATCATAATTTTCCTAGAATTTATAAAAGAGTTGCTGAAGATGTAGTAGATGGTGCGAAAGCCTATTTGTCTCAAAGACTGCAAAGCCTAGGATTGAGATTCGACAACGATTCTATCAATACTATAGTATCCGAGATAAGTCTTCTTATTTTCGAGGAAATTCCTGATGAAGCGGAGATTTTACATTCGGGAGGATGGTCAGTATCTCAATCTTCCAATAGGTCTATCTTCTATTACTTCATTCTTTCAGTATTAATTGTTCTTGCATTATTCAAACACCCTTTGTCTGCCGTTTCGGGTTCCAATTCCTTTCATTTATGGAAACGTTTCAATACTATTGAATATTTGACAGACCCAACGCGTGGATCCTATTTGAAAGAGGTAATGCATTCCCCTTCGACAAGCTAAATGTCAACGAGAGATCTACTAATCTATTCTTTGAATAGATTCTTGAATTATATAAATAATATAATTTTTTTCTTCTTTGTGAAAGATGAAATTGATTCATGGATATTTCATAGAGAAAGCCCCGATATCCTAGATAGTAAGAAAGAACTACTGACTCAACATTTAGTGACGAATAAAATTCTTTATAGGTATGTGTCGAAATTGAATTCCAATTATGATTTATTGAGCAACGAGATTTCTCATGAACCTTATCCACAAGAAAGATCCAATGTTTTGGCATACTTGCGTCAATTCTGGCAAAATGATCTATTGAGTCACAAGATCCGTAAGTTGGATCCTGCGGAAAAATGGGCTTTTTCCGCCCTCGAGAGAAATATTCTATTTTCAGTAACAGCGAGACGAAGAGGCGGTCTACTAAATATGCCATGTCATGACATACCTATCTCACTCCAATCGGGATTATTACCATCTAAAGGAATTTTGCTAGTAGGACCCATAGAAACTGGCCGATCTTCCATTATTAGAGATATAGCATTCGATTCCTACTTTCCAGTGGTGAAACTACCAATGAAAAAGCTGATATACAACCGATCCTTTTTTAATAATGTACGTGGAAATTTCATTTCGAAAGAAAGCGTACACCGATTAAATTTCGTTTTTGAAATGGCGAAAGAGATGTCTCCCTGTACACTATGGATTCAAGATATTCATGAATTGAATATTCATCGTTCGTATCATAAGCTAGAAGCTGATCCCAAATTCTTACTTTGCCAAATATTGAAAAGTATTGGTGACAGGCGCGGCAATTCCAACATGCGCAAGAATGTTGTTATCGCTACGACTCACGTACCTGCGAGGATAGATCCAGCTCCAATAGCTCCGAACCGGTTAAACTAATTAATAAATTTTCGAAAATCCAACGGGTATCAACGTCAGAAAGATTTATCAATTCTATTACGTATCAAAGGTTGCGAAATGGGGGCTAATCCGCCCCTTCCTCTTATTGAAGGTACTGGGTCTGGAACTACGGGTTATAGTAAACGAGATTTATTCCTTCTTGCTAATGAGGCGTTACTAATAGGTACTTCCAAAAGAAGTAAGATTATATGTAGCGACGCAATTGAATTAGCTTTGCATAGACAACATTCGACTGCTAGTGATATGGGCAATGGGATAGAATCCGGTTCTGAATGGGACATCTTTTCTCGCGAGATAGCGGAAGCTACCTCAAATAATAGTTTGATAGATACTTATCTCACGAATACATATATTGGTCGTGACGCGTTAAAGATGCGATTTTATTATTTGTCTAACTGGTATGTGGAACCTTCAATAACCGAGTCAACATTTACTGAATTCACTCTATTTTCGCATATCCTAGGGATACTAGCTGGATTAGTAGCTCGCGATTTGTTCCAAATGGATATGGGAAAGGAAGAAAATTTCATTGTTATCGACAAACTCGTAGAGAATGACTTAAACCTAGCTTGTGGTGTACTAGAAAATCTCTCGACCAATTTCTCACGTTCAGAAATTTGTAGAGACGAAAGTCAACGCAGTAGTAATCTTCCCTTCTCCGTTCCTATCGGTAAACCCAAGTATTGTTCAGGTGTAACCTCTCCAAGTCGTTCTTCTAAATTTGTGAGAAAGGGGGGATTTAGCAGTCTAACCGACTTCGAACTGCAACAGTCACCCGAACTAATAAACTCAAGTCCGACGGAAGTGTCGCGCGAGATCACTTGGTCCCATAAGGCTTGGCGTCTCCGTTTCCTGCGAAGCGGGGCTTATGAATTGATGAGGGTATCATCTGAACCCAATCATTTGTATAATCTAATTCTCCTTTACCAAAATCGGAATTATATACCCCAACAAGATTTTGAATTCGATAGGATTAAGGGTGACAAGAGTCAATGGTGTGGAAGAAGCGGATATCTATTTAGTTTTGAGAAATCTGCGACTAATGTGACAGATAAATTTATTAAAAGATTGGAAAACCGGTTGGATAATATGTTGTTACGCGAGCAATTTCTCGAATTGGGAATATCCGGCGACTCATCTAATGAATATGAAACACACTGTAATCGATTAGATGAAACGACTCGACTCTTCGGGGGGCGCTTCATCTGGGATCCCATGCTTCTGTTCCAGCCAGATGCTAACATTCCTTCCTCGCGTCGCAGCTTGTTGCCAACGAAAAAACTGGCGCGGAGGCTTTACACCATTTATGGTATGAGAAGGCAGCACCTTAATAAAATGTCAAATAAAAAAATTAAAAATTTCTTTCTCTACAGTGAAGATAATAGTGAAGATAATAGTGAAGATAATAATGAAGATAATAGTGAAGATAATCCAAAATTGAAACCTGACTCATCTATTAAGCGGTGGAATAATCTCCCCTTGGATGAAGAGGAGCGAGATTCCGAATACGTCAAAGAAATTTCCTCCATGGATATACATCTGCAATATCCGCAGACATTTAGTCCCGCTCACTTTGATTCCTACGTGGTAGCAGAAGATTTTCCAGAGCGATTTATTCGGTTTAGGCTTCTGGTTCATAGAAACAAATGGATGAGGCGAAACCGTTGCCCATTTCAGGATTTTCTTATCTATAATATGTTGCTTGAAATTTATTAATATCTATTCCATCCGTTCTGGTTTGGTGGGGCGTCACTGGATCAAACGACGAAACTATTTTCTCATGAAAGTTCATAGAACAAATCTTAGATACCCTTCATTCTGTCTAGATCTCTAGCAATATAATTAGAAGCCAAATTCAGTAAAAGGAAGATCTATATTTTTCTTTTACTGATAGAAATCATTTTATTGCAGCATATCAAATAGTTAAGGAACTGAAGGCCATTTCCTATATGAATTTTTCTGCTTAGAAAGAAGATTGAGAAGGAGCAATAGCTTATTCCATAGGGATTTTGCAAAACAGCTTCTCAACATCACGCTTGGAATCCTAATAACCGCATGACTGAAGTGAAAAACATAGAAGACCTCCTTAGAGTAGAGAGTAGAACAAATCTCCATTTCGTAGAATAGCTAGTCATCATTTAGTTAGGTTCAAGCGCGCATAGGTGTCGACAGTGTCGATAGTGTCGATAGTGTCGATAGTGTCGATAGTGTCGATAGTGTCGATAGTGTCGATAGTGTCGACACTGTCGACAGTTGCGACAGGAACGGGCAAAAGCTATGTGGTGCCAGCTAGAGCTTGCGCTCGACAGGGATTTCAACCCCGAGGAAGCGTTGGCTGAGTTGTTTCAGGAAGGCGTCCAAGGAGGCGAGGGTGGCATCTACGTTCGATTGGCGTGTTAGTAGGACTACTTGGAATAGATCCTCTATAAAATTGTGGATTTACTCCCCTCCCCAGATGACTTATCAATTCCCTCATTTCAATCATTCAATACACCGGAATTGAAGGGGGGACCCCCCACGACTTCTTAATAGGCAGGGTCCTTGCCTTGGGGGTATTCGAGGGGGGGGGGTAAGAACGCACAAATCTGTTTCTCTCCAATTGTTAGAGCTGGAAATAAGCACGATAGTGAATCATTCACTGGTTGGTGGATCATGGTCCAACACAATTTGATTTGGCATATGTGATAAACACAACTACCCAATTAGTGGGAATTGCTGAGGTAGATTCGAACGAATCTCCCCGGGTAGGATTCGAACCTACGACCAATCGGTTAACAGCCGACCGCTCTACCGCTGAGCTACCGAGGAAAGTGGTAGGGGATTCGGTCTCATACACACTCAAAGACCTTTGTTCTTTCGTTCTCTGAATCGCTTCTAAATCTGTAAGACGTTAAGCTTTCTCCGACATTTTGTGAAGTAGACTTCGCGTACACTCTAACTCCCATTATAGGAGGAGGCAGCGGCGATAGCAATCCCATTTGAATGGAATGGTACCCGAATCGTGGGAGAGAGGGGGGGGGGGGGGGCAACCGATCAAGGTCGAGATCAACCCCACAAGCCCCCCACGATCTGTATCGATCGGTCACCAATTGGTACTTTCTATTCCCCCCCCCCCAAGAAGCATAGTAGAATAGCCGCAGGATTATCCTACCTCATAGAAAGAAGTAATATCTTTGATAAATAGAAGTAGCAAAAAGAGATAGAGATGGGGAAGATGAACAATAGTCGGGAGAAATGAACGCGAATTGGAGCTTCGTGAAACGAAAGTGGCAGTTTACGGCAAGGGCGGAATTGGGAAATCAACAACTAGCTGCAACACATCGATGAAATAGTTCCAATAATTAATCCAAATAGATATTGAGATATTCTACCATTTTTTCCGTGTCGTAAACTCTCTCCACTAAAAAGATTTGATGTGCCAGTTCCGTTAATAAATCCATCGATTACCCATTGGTCAAAATGCAAGATAAGCTTGCTAATTGCGATTACGCCCTGCACGAAGTAAATGTCGTGGTAATAATCAATATAACCTCGATTTGTGGACCAATTTCTGGTAGAAAGTAAAAAAGTATTTAATAAATTTTTATTTCTAAATTTTAGAAAGATTTTTGTATCAACAAACTTATTGCCCCGCCCATAAACTTCGAAGGAAATTACTAACCCAATAAGAGATAAAATAACTGAAGGAGTTGAACTTATTAATATTTCTGTCAAATTTTCAAAATATTTATTAATTTCAGGGAGAAACGGGAGAGAAATAAGCCAGTCAAACAGGGGGTCCGTACCAGCTCCTTTTCGAGTTGGATCAATTCCCGCCAACCCCGCAAATACAGTGGGTATCACCAAGATAATCAGAGGTAATACCATGCAAAAATTTGATTCTTGGGGATATAGCAGATTTTGCTCAGAACGGGTTTGAATTGCTTCTCCCCAAACGGGATTCTCTTCGGGTGTATAGACGGTCACGAGGTTTCTTGCTTCTTCAACTTCGTTTCGCTCCACATCTGCTGCAGATATGAAGTTACTATGAGTTTGCTCAGTAAGTGATTTTGGTTGAGCTCCACCCCACGAAGTGATAATAAATTCAGATGGAAAAGAGGTATCAAAACCGGTGTAATTTATCTGATGGGCACGGAAATTTCCTTCAAAAGTGAGTAGGTAAATGCGAGACGTGTAAAACGCGGTAAGTCCTGCTGTAATAGAAGCTGTCAACCCAAGATAGGGGGAGCGCATCCAACTTTCTGTAATAATTTGATCCTTGGACCAGAAACAGGATAGCGGGGGTATACCACATAAAGAGAGGGTGCCCAAAAGGAAGGTAATTCCAGTAATTGGCATGTGTCTTCGCAAACCACCCATTAGAAACATGTCTTGACTTCTAGTGGGGGAGTATCCGACCACTTTTTCCATGGAGTGGATAACTGAACCAGAACCCAAGAATGGCAAAGCTTTTGAATAGGCATGTGTAATGAGGTGAAACAAAGCGGATTGAGAAGCGCCGATACCCGAAGCTGGTACCATATATCCTAACTGAGACATTGTAGAGTAGGCCAAACCCCTTTTTAGGTCTCTCTGAGCGAGAGCCAGTGTGGCACCTGACAAGGTTGTGACTCCGCCTACCCAGGAGATGGCATACATGGTTGTAGGTAATACCGAAATAAAATTGAAAATTCGAGCTATTAGAAAAATTCCGGCGGCCACCATAGTAGCTGCGTGAATTAGAGCCGATATGGGTGTGGGTCCCTCCATGGCATCTGGTAGCCATACATGAAGTGGAAATTGAGCAGACTTGGCAACCGGACCTGAAAGAAGTAAAAGGGCAATTGTATTAGCAAAGATCGGATTAATGGTGCCGCTGTTATTTAATTCAAGAAATCAATCACACAATTCAGAAATCTCGAAGCTACCAGTTACCCAGTAAATGCCTGATATACCCAGCGGCAACCCGAAATCTCCTATGCGATTGGTCACAAAAGATTTCTGACAAGCATTTGCGGCACTCGATCTCGCAAACCAAAAACCTATTAACAAGTAAGAACGCATTCCAACTAATTCCCAAAATACGTAAATCTGTATCAGGTTAGGACTAAAAACTAACCCCAACATGGACGCGGTAAACAAACTTAGATAAGCGTAAAACCGTACGTATCCCTAGTCATGACACATGTAACTATCGCTGTAAACCATCACTGAAATACCCACGGTAGTAACTAATGTTGCCATAACAAGAGTAAGAGGATCAATCAAAAGACCTATCTTCAAATGGAAATCACTTTTTGGAATCCGAGCCCACAAATACTGTTGGATAGAGTGAGTCGCAGCCTGTTTCCAAAACAGTGAAAGGGATACAGACGTAGCGATGGCTAACGAAAAGGTGTTGAATGCGGCGCACGGGCGCCGCAAGCTTCTCGCTGCTTCTGGAAGGAGAAACGATAAAAATCCGGTCAGACGAGAAGCTACCAGCGGACACAGGGGGATGAGACAGGCATATTTATTTGAAAATTCCACGAGCGTATTAAATCCAAATTAACTTTGTTAGCGTTTTCAACTTCTTCTGATTAGGAGTTGAAAATCAAAATCTGAGAACAAAATGAAGTAGAATATATGCAAATAATTTAATGAATGTTTGATTAGGCAAAAAGTTTTATCTGTGCGGTTTTTTTAGTTTCATGTCTAAAAATATGTGAAAAACTTGACAATATTTAAAGATGCCCGAGATACTTATTTCAGATGATTCGATTTTGAATAGGTTAGCAAATCACACCCTCATTGTTTTCTAGTATTAAAAATAAAATGGAGATATAAAAAGAGAAAATTAGGATGAATAAATATGCAATAATTGACATCGGCGGTAAACAACTTCGAGTGGAGCAGGGAAGATTTTACGATGCTCAGCACTTCGCTCCAGTTCGACACGCGTTGACGTCCAATATAAAAATATCGATAAATCGGGTTTTACTTATTTGTCACGGATCTGACATTAATTTTGGCTATCCATGGTTGGATGATGCATCTGTCAGAGGCAGAATCTTACATGGTTGCTTCGGAAAAAAACTAGTAATACAACAGATTCACTCTAAGAAGAAAAAGTGACGAACTTTTGGATATAGAAAAAATATGATTCGATTCGTGGTTGATTCCATTCATTTCGGTGGCAAAGACCTAAACAAATCTTAACTAGTCTTCTATATGGAGTCAATAGATACTTGTCAAATCGATGTAGCGACATGGAACTTCATAGTTTTCCCATTTTTCCTTGCCCGTGCTCATTTCTCCTTAGTTTCTTCCCTATTATATCTATTCCATTGATACGTATCAACATAATTTCAAATTAGTCGGAGAATAAATAATAATGGCAGTTCCTAAAAAACGAACCTCCGGATCGAAGAAAAAAATTCGTAATCGCGCATGGAAAACTAGACCTGGAGAAGTAGCGTCAAAGGCTTTTTCTCTGGCCCAATCTGTTTTAACCGGTCGTTCAAAAAGTTTTTACTATGTGGCGGAAAAGAAAGACCCCTAAAAGGATTAAGAATATATCTTTTTACTTCATCACTCAGAAAAGAGACATATAGATAATACGTATCTAGATATAAACTAAATGACTGGGTGAGGAAGTTCGAAACGAGAAAGAGGGAGGTATGGCATCAGCCAGTACTAGTACAATTGGGGTTAAATAAAATTCAATTTTTTTGTATAAAATAATTCACCAAGGATTTAAAGTATTTCGTTTAACTGCTTTGATACCCGTCGGTTATTATTTACCGAGTTGAAACGTAAACAAGCTTGATTGATGAATATTGAGCTCAATAGACGACGAGTTAAAATGTGAAACAGGTTTGCTTCTGCGGGAGTTAATAACTAAATAATGGATAGCTGCTATTTCATGTCGATAAGTGGGGACAGATAAAAATCGAGGTAACAAAAAGAAAATAGAGGAGTATATTTCTTTCCGAAGTATGGGCAAGGGCGAAACAACTGACTCCGAAAGAAAATAAGTAGTTAAAACTATTCATCTTTTGCTTCTTTTCTTTCGGAGTTCTTGGGGTTTTAGGTAGCAAAACACTATACCTAAATGCATTTTAGTTCGTCAGTTGTTTGCCTGTGGAAGCGCCAAAGACAACAAACTTGGTACTTCTTCGCAGACCCGGTGACTTCATCTCCACTCGGAATAGCAGGATTCGAACCTGTGACCTCCACCACCCCAAGATGGCGCGCTACCAAACTGCGCCATATTCCGTTGCGTGTATACATATAAATATATATATATATATATTTGTAGCAATATATAGTTGTATATACGCCATTTTTGTTTCATAAATCATTTGTTTGGTACTCCAGTTATTGCAGCAATCTCTTCCAAGGGAACCTCCCACTTCCAACATGTCTTGCTAATATACTCCCATATTTCGGACAGATAGGCGTTGACGTACCACCACAAACTGGTATAAAATCATTTTGCATATATATATATTTTTCTTTACAAAAAGCCGCTATGGTGAAACAGGTAGACACGCTGCTCTTAGGAAGCAGTGCCAGAGCATCTCGGTTCGAATCCGAGTAGCGGTATTTCCAAATTTTCCAATGTTTACTTCTACATCTTGAATTGGTAAATAGAAAATAAATATCGATCTGTAGATAGATGTATTTGTAATATATATATATATTATATCCGGTTCAGTAGACTTTTCAAATCAATGAAAATTAGGTAGTAGTTTCCGTTCAAGCTGTGGAGGCGGTAATTTTACCTCTTTTCGCGTTAAGAAGGAGAAAAAAAAATATTACTTTGATTTCAATTGATTTGAATATGATTAAATCAAATTGGATTAATTTACTGGTCTTTCCTTATTACGATGTATACCTATACGGAACGCGCTTTTATCCACATCTCGTTTTTGATGCTTCTTTCTGCTACTTCACTAAATTTTATCACTTTATTTCATGAATTTGATAAGCCAAGGAAACTTAGCAAGAGTAGTATGACAATTGCTTTCCTTTGTACGACGGAGTTTTTAGTAACTCGATGGTTCCAAACTAAGCACCTACCACTGAGCAATCTGCACGAGTCGTCGATGTTTCTTCCATGGAGCTTCTCCCTACTATACGTAATCTCGGAAGTCAGAAGTCAGAATGGGTTGTCGGGTGCAATTACAGCGCCGGGTGCTATGCCGACTCACGCCTTCGCTACTTTAGGTCTCCCCGAAGGGATGCAACAATCCACGCAATTAGTACCTGCTTCGCAGTCTCATCGGTCGGTGATGCATGTAACTACAACGCTATTGAGTTATGCAACCCTGCTGTGCGGATCTTTGTCGGCAATATCTTTATCAAGTATTTTTTACGGCGAGACAAAAAATTATCACGTTTTCGATTCGGGACGCAGCTGCAACAAGTGTAGTACTTCACTGAAATTGAACACTCTCAGTAGAACTGATGTACGGAGTTTTCTCTATCCACTATCCTCAAATTCAAAAAAATGTCAACTAATTAATCGATTAGATAGATGGACATATCAAATTATAAGTTTGGGGTTCTCCCTATTAACCATTGGTATACTTCCCGGAGCAGTGTGGGCTAATGAAGCTCGGGGTTCCTATTGGAGCTGGGATCCCAAAGAAACTTGGGCGTTAGTAACTCGGCCGATACACGCTACTTACCTCCACACCAAGATAACTAACAGGTGGATGGGAGAGGGGCCAGCTGCGGCAGCATCAACAGGTTTCTTCTTAGTTTGGATTCGTTTTTTGGGAGTCAACTTGTTGGGAATCGGATTACATAATTACGGATGGCTAACGTAAAAGTAACGAAATTAATAATTAATAAATCAGAGATAAAAACATTTGATTTACTAGGTTTTTGATCCCATCGAGTAGGCAAAATAAAAATTAGTGGGAAAGAAGTAGTTACAAAAGAGGGGAGCAAAAACAAACAGTTAATAGATGAGCAGACCTGCCTCTACTTGTTTGTCTGTTTTTGCTTCTCTATCCCAGTTTACTTCAATTTGTGCCAGCGGTTGCAAACATAGACAATTGGGAGGTAAGGGGTGTACATAAGTATCATTGACGCAGCTAGAATTGACGAGCTGTTCTACTGAGTAGGAATCCAAATGAAATAATTTTTTTTCCGTATCAAACTATTTAAAATAATGTAATTTATTTGAGTCAGATTTTTTCTATACCTTCACTTCATAGCTGAATATGAAAACAATATTGAGAGCACTTCACTATTCCGTATAGGTAAAATTAAATTTGGATATGAACCGATACCTAGTATTGGTAAAAAGAGACAAGTCGAGGTGAATATCTCCCTCGGACCAAAATCAATTAAATAGGGATTTGATTCGTTGGACAACCTGTAGCCATAGAACATTTGGCGTAACATGGATAACAAGTAGATGGAAGCCAATACTGTACCAATTGCCTCCAACACCGTAATTTCTGCCTTAAATAGAAATGAGTATTGCTTGCTGGTAACAACTCCCAAAAATACCAATAATTCCGATACAAAACCGCTCATTCCTGGTAATGCAAGAGATGCCAACGAGAATACACTAAACATGGTAAATAGTTTAGGCATCGGGGTTGCTATTCCCCCCAATTCATCAAGAAGGGAAGTACGCGTTCTATCATAGCAGGTACCCGCAAGAAAAAATAACGCCGCGCCAATTAAGCCGTGGGAAATCATTTGCAATATGGCTCCGTTAATACCCGCATTTGTCACGGAACCGATTCCGATTGCCACAAAACCCATATGGGAAATTGACGAGTAAGCTACCCTTCTTTTGAGATTACGCTGACTCATAGAAGCTAGAGAAGCATATACAATCTGAATTGCTCCGAGCAATATCAGCCACGGTCGGAAGGGGAAATGTGCATGAGTCAGTAACTCCAAATTGATTCGAATCAGCCCGTATCCTCCCATTTTTGATAATACCCCAGCTAGTAACATGCATGTGCTGTAATGTGCTTCTCCATGAGTGTCTGGCAACCAAGTATGAAAAGGAAATATTGGCAATTTCACCGCATAGGCAATTAAAAAACCTAAATAGAGAGCAATTTCTAACGAGATAGGGTATGACTTAGTCGTTAAGGCTTGAATGTCAAACGAGGGTACCTCGTTTCCATAGAAACTCGTGGTTAAGGCTGCTACCAAGAGAAAGATGGAACCAACAGCTGTGTATGAAACAAATTTCGTGGCTGAATATGGACGTCTCTTCCCACCCCACAAGCATAGAAGCAAATAGACTGGAATTAGTTCCAGCTCCCACATGAAAAAGAAAAGCAAGATGTCGCGGGAAACAAACAACCCAATTTGACCGCTATACATAACTAGCATCGAGAAATGAAATAGCCGTGTATTACGAGTGATCGGCCAAGCCGCTAAAGTTGCCAAAGTAGTTATAAAACCTGTAAGTAAGATGAGACTCATGGAAAGTCCGTCGATACCTAATATCCAATGGAAATTAATGGAGTTTATCCAGTTGAACGTCTCTATTAACTGGATGGATTGAAAATCAAATTGGAAGTGGCAATGAAAAATATAAGTAATCAGCGAGAATTCCAATATGCAGATTCCCAGGGTATACCATCGAATGATTCTGTTTCCATCACGAGGCAGAATTGGAAGCAAGAAACTGGCGAAAATTGGAAAGAGAACAATTGTTGTTAGCCGAGGTACATTACTCATCATGAATAAACAATAATTTTTGATACATTTTTGATACGAGGAAAACTGCGTGGGCCAGTTACGACGACTCGTACTCGGACTTCGCAATCCCGAAGCTTCGAGTACAAGTCAAAATAATTCAATAATTCCTTTTTTGCTCTATTACTAGTAGGCTAGACCCATACTACGAGTGGTTTCAGCCCCTAGATAAACGCGTACACTCAAAAAATCTGTCGGACAAGCAGATTCGCATCTTTTGCAACCTACGCAATCTTCTGTTCTAGGAGCAGAGGCTATCTGGTTTGCCTTGCATCCATCCCAAGGTATCATTTCTAACACATCCGTGGGACATGCCCTCACGCACTGGGTGCAACCGATACATGTGTCATAGATTTTCACTGAATGTGCCATTGAGTTCGTTTACTCCTATCAAATTTGTATACCAATTTTTTTTTTTTACTTAGTAAAAAAGTTGAAGTGAGACTTTTTTCTCTTCGTCCCCTATATGGATACCTGTTTCTTACTCACCAAGTGAAACATTTCTCTTTCCTCCCAAATTTATCTGATCGGATCCAATTTGTTTCTCTTTTTTTTTTTTTGAAAACTTGTCTCCTTCTCTTAAAGAATAAGTTGACTACTTGTGGCCCCTAATATAGGGGGAGGTATCCAAACAAATTAATAAATAGATAAATTAATAAATAGATAGAATCTAGTTGGACAAAAAATTGATTAGATTGATAAAATCACTTCATCTACTTATCAATCACCATTTTAACAAATTAAATTGATCGATACGAGTAGATCTCCTATTTCGCTGAAGAGAAAGGGCAGTAGCTAACCCGGTGGCAGCCTCGGCAGCCGCAACGGCTATCACAAATATAGTAAATAGCTCCCCCCCCACTTGCTGATTTTTTAATAAATTTGAAAATGTAATAAAATTTAGATTAGCTGCATTAGAAATTGACTCGAGACTCATAAGTGCCCTAACCATATTTCTACTCGTAGTTAAGCCGAGAAATCCGACGCACAAGAGATAGGCGCCAAAAATTAGTCCGTGTTCAAACATGATTGATTAAAGTTCTATTCAATAATTTTGGTAAATCAAATTTTTAATAACCTTTTTTAAAAATATCCTTATAGGGAAGAAGGTTTAATCAAAAAAATGGAGAATTATTTTGAGATGATGAAGGAGGTGACTTCTTATCAGTTGTGATTGTGACCTCGTCACGCGCTGAGTTAATTGCTCCCACCAAAGCAACTAAAAGAAGTATTGAAAGAAGTTCGAACGGAACTAGAAACTCACTCAGTAATTTATATCCGAGTTGGTGAACGTCAACTGTGGGTTTACTTGCCAAAAAAGTCTCCGATTGATTGACAAAACTGATATCAAACCATTTTGTATTATAAATTGTATTAACCAATGCCAGAAGGAGCACTGCGCAAGCTCCCGAAGCGGTGAAGTACCCCACGCCCCGAGTAGTAGAACCGTATTGCAGCGGTTTCTCAGTAACCATTACAGCAGACGCAATTAATACATTTATAGCTCCTACATAAACAAGCGGTTGTGCGGCAGCTACGGAATCAGCATTCGATACGAAGTATGATAGAGATATACGGGTGAAAACCAACCCCGAAGAGAAAGCAGAGTGAGCCACGTTAGCAAATGATATTGTGCCTAAACTTCCCAGTGGAATACCCGATTCTATTAGTGACAAAATAAATTCATGAGTTAATTCAAATAGATTCGTTGGACACAAGTACCTAAATGTTTTATGAGATTTCTACCTAATATTTTGCACTCTCTCTTTTCTTTTCCCCTTTAGTTGCAAATAACTAAGTAAATAAATTCATCTTTCATAATATTCAACTAAATTACAGGTGACTAATTAGATATTAAATTTTTCACCCCTAAGTTTTCTGGTTCTTGGATAAAGAATTTAATGAAGTCGAAAGCACCTGAATTGAAACATCTTGAGATATAGAAAGAGGTAAACGCCCCAAAGCCGTTTGATCTTGGTTTAGTTCGTGACGATCGTAACTAGAAAGTTCATACTCTTCAGTCATCGATAAGCAATTTGTTGGGCAGTATTCAACACAGTTTCCGCAAAAGATGCAAACTCCGAAATCGATGCTGTAGCTTTTCAATCGTTTTTTTTTTATGTCCCTCATCAAGATCCAATCTACAACCGGCAGATTGATCGGACATACTCGGACACATACTTCGCAAGCAATACATTTATCAAATTCAAAATGGATACGTCCACGAAATCGTTCGGATGATAAAATTTTTTCATACGGATATTGGACAGTTATGGGTGAACGATTTGAATGATCTAAAGTAACTGCGGAGCCTTGACCTATGTATCTCGCAGCTTCTACGGCTTGTCGCCCATAACTTCGAAATTCAATTAGTGTAGAAAACATAGAATAAATGAACCCAACCTGCTACCTATATCTGGTACAGATATAATTATATGTACGGGAAAAAAAAAATTTCTTTTTTCTTCCCTTCTTTTTTAATAGATTAAAAAGATTTGACTTAAACTGAAACTGAGGTAGGGGAGGCTAGCTTATTAGCAAAAGTTGAAACGAGGCTGTCGGCAACAAATTTCCCGAAGCAATAGGCAAAAGAAATTTCCATCCAAGATCTAGTAATTGATCTGTTCTTACTCTAGGCAAAGTCCATCTTGTTAAAATAGAAATAAATAGAAATAAATAAGATTTCGATAATGTGGTGATGATACCCACCCCCGGTCCTAATACGTCAAAGGACTCACCGCCGGAATCTGAAAATGAAGAATCCTGCCCAAGATTTTTGAAAAAAGGAATTGGGGAATCCCATCCACCCAAATATGAAATTGTTACAAACAACGAGGAAGCCAACAAATTTGAGTGAGAACCAACATAAGATAGACCAAATTTTATTCCTGAATATTCGGTTTGATAACCTGCGACTAGTTCTTCCTCCGCTTCCGGCAGATCAAATGGCAGTCTCTCACATTCTGCTAATGACGAAATAAAAAACGCTATGAACCCTATGGGCTGACGCCACAGATTCCATCCCATAAAACCATATTTGGATTGTGCTTTCACTATATCAACTGTACTCAAGCTATCAGATAAGAATAGTCGGCGGCACCCCCCCCCCCGCCTCTAATTCAAAACCGTACATGAAATTAGAGTTTCATACGGCTCCTCATCAATTTGATAGAGATGGGTTAATGGCGCATGGTTGTTACCTGTAACTGAAATAAAAATTACCAACTCGAATTAATGAGATTCCGTTTGCCACGACAAAGTAGTTGCTTCCGAATCTACCTCAGCCTCATTTATTTTCTTTTTCTGTAAATTGCGACTTGTTAAAAAATCTATTAAGTTCAATATATTTGTCATCTCTAAATAGAAGAAGTGTAATTACTTCTAGTTCCATCTGGAAGCAAAAATAGAAGAGAAGGGACTCGTTTGACAATGTGTCAGTTCTGTCGTACCAAGTTCCAGGCCAGAAATGATAAAAATGAAAAGCTCCTAATTTTTTTTTATAGTCACCAAAACTATCGTGGGGGTTACTTCGTTCCAAGTGGTTATCGTCGCAGTGAACGGGACTATACTCGAGATTGAAATCTTGTGGATGCACTACTCAGCTGTCCCTACCGAGACTGAGTCTATCTCATGTGAGGAAATACTAGGGGAAGCAGATAAAAATTTTAAGTTTTCAACTCTTTATATATCTTGGTGTTCAGGTTGCCCCAGATTTTTACCAAAACTATCTCTGCTTCACAAACCTCTTGCGCATATTGGTGTTTCTTGCCGTTCACCCCTACCTAATCCTAGAAGAAATCGAAGAATGACTACCTGTTCCCGCGTCAAGCCAGGAGGGAGACAGCTCCTAGACCTGGGGTAAGGCGGTATTCACCGCTCGGATATGCATCTACGCCCGTACATGGGACATGGGATTTGAACCCGCAACTGCGAAAACGCCGTTTGATCTCACCCAAATAACTATTTGGTTTATTACTTGACAATATCTTCATACTATTTACTAATAGCTAGAAGCTATTAGTTCTTATTTATTATTTATGTTTAGCGAGTCGCACGTAGGGATGCAGATGATATACACAAGGCCAGGGGTATTTCGTAACTGATAGATTGGGCGGCAGCCCTGAGACCGCCTAAGAAAGAGTATTTGTTATTTGAGGCATACCCCGCAATAAGAAGACCCAAAGGTGCGACACTTGAAACAGCGACCCAGGAGAAAACACCTATAGCCAGATCAGATAAGACAATAGCTTGGTCGAAGGGTATTACCAAATAACTTATTAGGACTGGTGTGACTGCAACGGCTGGTCCAATGGTAAATAACCAGGCATCCCCTTTGGATGGAATGACGTCTTCCTTTAATAAAAGTTTGATTCCATCTACCAATGATTGAGTAATTCCCAGTGGACCTGCATATTCCGGTCCAACACGCTGCTGTACCCCCGCAGACACCTTTCGTTCAAGCCACACGATTACCGACACTCCTGCCGTGACTCCCGTAACTAAAGTGAGAGTAGAAACTAGAATCCAAATTGATTCAAAAGAATTTGTTGCAATTTTTAATTCATTAAATAATTGAACTAATTGTTTTCTGCAAATTTCAATATAAGTTGCCATTTCAACGATCAACCTCTCCCATAATGATGTCTATACTACCTGATATTGTCGTGATGTCTGCGAGCTTCATTCCTTTCACCAATTGAGGGAGAATTTGCAAATTTATGAAACCCGGTGGGCGAATCCTCCATCTCCAGGGGAAAACGCCACCATCCCCAACCAAAAAAATTCCCAATTCTCCTTTGGGAGCTTCTACTCTTACGTAATGCTCCTGCTTAGGTAACTTAAAAGTGGGAGAAGACTTCTTTCCAACGAACTGGTAATTGAAGCCACCCCAGTCTACTCCTTTTTCTTGTTGGACAAGACGTCGACCTTCCAAATTTTCATACGGACCTCCCGGAAGAAGTTTCAGTGCCTGTCTAATGATATTTATTGATTCCTTCATTTCGTCAATTCGTACCAAATAACGAGCTAAGGAATCTCCCTCTTCTTGCCACTTAATCTGCCAATCCAGGTTGTCGTAACATTCGTAGTGGTCGAGTTTACGAAGATCCCATTGAACTCCCGAGGCTCGCAATACAGGTCCAGATAAGCCCCAACTGATAGCGTCTTGTCTGCTGATGAAACCTATACCCATTACTCGTTTTAAAAAAATAGGATTTCTTGTAATTAATCGCTCATATTCATGAATTTTTGGGAGGCAGTAATGACAGAAGTCTAAACATTTATCTACCCACCCATAAGGTAAATCCGCGGCAACTCCCCCGATGCGGAAGTAGTTGTGCATCATTCGCATGCCGGTAGCAGCCTCAAACAAGTCATAAATCATTTCTCTTTCTCTAAATATGTAAAAAAATGGAGTTTGCGCACCAATATCTGCCAGGAACGGCCCAAGCCATAACAAATGCGAAGCTATTCGGCTTAACTCGAGCATGATTACGCGTATGTAGCTAGCTCTTCCGGGTATTTGAATATTTGCCAATTTCTCCGGTGCATTAACCGTTACTGCTTCGGCAAACGTAGTGGCTAAGTAATCCCATCTTGTTACGTATGGGAGATATTGCAAAGTCGTCCGGTTCTCAGCAATTTTCTCCATTCCCCGATGTAGATATCCCAGGATTGGTTCACAATCAACAACATTTTCACCATCTGAGACGACGACGAGGCGAAGAACACCATGCATAGATGGATGATGAGGGCCCATACTTACCGCAACCGGATCTAGTTCTTTAAGATGCATACTCGTAAATCATTTTCCTTTCAGTAAATAGCGTGCGTAGGATCTAGCTTCGCCAGAAGAAGTTGTGCCAACTATGACATGTTAAAATATCAAAACTCTGCTCACTTTCTAACGCCCCTTCAAACCCCGAATACCCAAATTTTTTAGAATTTTAGCGTATAGGACTGTATTCTCATCGGATAGATAAATTAAGAGACGCTTACGTCTACCGAGTAATTTTTTTAAACCTCTTCGGGAGGAGTAGTCTTCGGAGTGTAATTCCAGATGGGAAGTTAGTTTCAGAATCTGGTGAGTCAGATAGTAAATTTGGGAGGCCGTGAACCCAGTATCTTTGTTCCCACCAACTAGCTGCGCGTCAATATATTTAGATTTATCCGTAGTAATAATGATAATAATTACGATTGCTTGCTCCATCTCAAATCGATTATAAACTGTTTAGTCAGCAGTTGCAGCAATGGCGCCTTGGACAAAAATGAAGTCCGATTTTTCTCACGTGTGATGCGGTGCGGCATCAAATAGGCGTGGGCATCTATGTCTCATGCACGGACAATTAAAGCTTCTGCTCCAATTCACATTAGATATAATGTGTAATTAATTGAAATTACCTTCGTTTGGATAATTTCAATTAATTACACGTATGCTAAAATTTTTGTATTGCGTCTCATACCCCTTTGCCCCCGCTAACTTCGGGTAATAGGATACATCCGAATTTTGAGTATTGCAAATCGGCTTCCAGTAATGGTGTTGAAACAAAATCTCCCGGCGCAAGCTAATTCCTCCAGACGGTGGCTCGGCCACAGAAACCGCTTAATTTCCTGAACTTCCCTTAGCTCTGAAGGCTCACATTCCTTGCTACTGCGGGTCCGGCCAATTTTCGAGATGGAATCAGATTTGAAATCGAAGTGATGTGCTCCTGGTTTTGGAGACCTCGATATCAGCAAAGATCGAAGGAATCGAAATTCCCGTCGACGTCGCGCAAGCAGGAGATCTTCAATGTTATAAATAGGAGACCACTTTTTGCTTACTTCTGTGGTTATAAGTGACAATTTTGAGATATAGGTATCACTATATATTTTTCCATATAGTTGTTTCCCAACTCTGTTTCTCAACCTAGACTTAAATTTTAACAATGGGATAATTACCTTGTATACCAAATTTTGATCATCAAGTAATATCGATAAACGATGAGCTGAAAGAATAGATAGGTCATAGAAAAGGCCAAGTTTCGTTGTTGCGTTGAAATATAGGTCTAATAACTCGGAATCTACATTGGTATTCGCACAAAGTGTGACGAGATCGCGATTATCTCCCAACATTCTTGTAAGAGCTGTCAGGCTTCTCAAATTTTCTAGTTTCGTTTCAGATTTCCATTTCCACCGAAATAGGTAGTCCATATCTTCTCTTTCATCTAGCATTACTTCGTACAATTCATCAGATACTTTTTGGAATCTACGAGTTATATCTAGTACTACGCCGTATGTAGTATTATCTTTCAAAATAGGATCTCTGGACCTCTTTGTTTTCTTTCTGAAAAGACTTTTTATTCTTCCAAAATCTGCAACTAGCCACGGTATCAAATCAAATTTAGAGTTGAATTTAATTTCTGAATCAGAAGTACAGAAATTAGGTAATCTATTCATTCCCCCCCGTCTCACCTTAGTAATTTTCGAAATACGGTTTCCACGACGGAACCTTTGTGTGGTAGCATCTTGTCGAATAGAAAATTTCTGCATATCTCCATTTCGTACGAAATCGATGAAACTTTGTAATAAGTATCGACGTTTGCGGAGCTTACTGAGATTTACAATTCGATTCCTAAGTAAGGGTTTTTTTGCATATATCGAATAATTATGTAACTCATCTCGAAAGACGTGACATTCTCGTTCATTCGCGATTTTTCCTTCAATAGTACCGAGTTCGTTCAAGCAATCAAAACTAATTTTCCATCTTCGAGGCGCTACGTCGCGCCACAGTGTTAGTGGCAAGTTATAGTTGGGAAAGCAATCTAACCATTTATTCCAATTACTTGCGTCTAGATCACATAATTTCTTTAAGAATCCCCATTCTTCTATGCAGTTCAAAATATGTTCATTAAACAATTTTTTTGCAATTTGACTAGTTGCCTCACCAAACAAGATATTTGTGCAGTTACTCATTTCACTTGGGATTGATATAGTTGAGTCGTACCCAGCGAAAAGCCCCGAGGAATTTCCCGAATAAGCCGAAGATTGCTCAGGCTGATAAGGGGTTAATTTACTACTCCAGTTCTCGTCACTTCCAGTTCTTCCCTCAAGATTGCTCTGACTACCAGTCGCCAAGAAATTCAGGTTCAAGTTTTTCTTTACACTTAGATCCCAAATACTGTTGTAGAGATAAGCTTGAGATAATGATTGAGTTTTGTCAAACTGTGACAATCTATTTTTTGGCCCGAAAAAAACTAAATCTGCTTGAATAGTAATGTTAATTACCTCTATTAATTGCCTGCGTAACGCGACAAGTTCACTAAAGTAATAATAAAAATCTCTATTAACCTTTAGATGCGAAATTGATGCCACCAAAATGAATTTTTCAATTGCTTCTGCAATTGCTACACGTAACTTCAAGGTCATTTCTTTAAAACCTTTTAATTCTTCCTCATCAAATTTTATAAAATTGCTGAGGTCTGTATTCTTCAATCTGTAATCTGAAGTTAATTTATCAACTTGAGTTGTTTCAGTATCTGGTTGATCTACATTAACTCTTTCGCCTAACGGATTTGATAATCCAGTTACATAATTATCCGCGACAAATTTTTTACCAGTGGATTCTCGAGTAACTAGTTTTTCGTCAATATTACTAACTGGTTGCACATCCCCGGGAATATTAACAAATTCTCCACTCCTTTCATCAAAATTTGAATTTATCTTTACTACTTCATTTACGTCATCATCAAGTATAGGCTTTATCCGGGTATTGGAAGTTAAGACGAAGTCAACTGAGACCCCCCTGGGCTTAAGAAATAGGTTGAACTTTTTCAGTAAAATTAGACTTGGTTTCAACATCTTTTCCAAACCAAATTTGGAATCGAGGAAACGATAGGCTTGCTTAATTCTCGATGAAAACCCTTCCTTGCAAATTTGAATTAATTCATTTCTCACAGGCTTCCAGAATGAGGGTTGTTTCTGGATATTTCCAAAAGGTATATCTGTCTGATAACCTAAAGCAGTTAAATAAGTAAATCGAGGCCTCTTTTGTTTCAACCTCTTCTTATTTGTCGATTTTTGATTATCGATTGATTCAGCTTTCATATATTTTTTCCGGGGAGTCAGTCGCTTCTTCTTCCCGGCGGAGTGCCAGGGCTTCAGTCGAAACGGATATGCAATCTTTACTTGTATACCTTCTCTCAACCAGCGGGGAGGAAGTTGATCCTGCGAAAACTCCTCACCGTCAAACGTACAATTAATATGAATTTCCTTTTTCCATTTCGTCCAGTCTTTACTCCATTCGGAATTTTGGCGAAGCAATATACGGCCAATAGTTTTGAAAACTATAAGTACAGGTAACTTTACAAACTTGCGAAATCTCGACTGAAAAACCAGCATGTAACCCCTTCCATTATGAATGGGGCCTATGTCTGATCTAGCCGCTACAGCTGAACGAGCAAGTTTCGACTGGCTTACAGTTTTTTCTGCCAATGAAAAGGTAGTTAATTGTTGCCCAAATTGATAATCCGTAATCTTTTTCGAACCAGTAAGCGATTTTTCAGTCTTTGAACCGATTAACTGCTCAACGGGTAATTGAAGTGAAATTGGTATTTCCGTCAATCTAAGGAAGAAAGCCGAACGCACTTTTTCTTGAAGTGTCTTCCAGAGCAATATTTTTCGTCTTCTGGACCGCATGGATCCCTTCAAAAATTTTCGACGGAAGTCAGATATTCTTGCATATCGTTTCACTAATTTCGTTGATCTGGGTTTTCCCTTTGCAAAAGTGAAGCCAACATTTCGTAATTTTCTGTGACGAATATCGCCGTCTGCTCCCGGGAAATCAAACTCGGTATCAAAATATAGTTCGTTATTACGAGCCAGATTTGCACCCAGATCCTCAATTTTGTGGAGCGTGCGTACCCTTTTTTTCGAATTTAAGGGGCGTCCCCGACCGCTTATCAAAAATCTATCTGATAGAAAAATTTGGTCAAATTTGGAGCAATTTTCTTCCCGTGTTACATAAGTCAAAAATAGTGCTCGATCCTCGGGATCCAAGTTCATTATTTCTTCCCAAGTGACAACGGATCCAGACGGAGATTTTATCTTCTTGAGAATTTTTTGTACGTCATAATCATACATAACTCGATTTTTAAACATAAATTGGAACATACGTCGAGCTCCCACTGGCAAAGTTTCCCACGGCATAGGATTCCCGCCTCCCCGTTTCAATTTCCGATTCTTTACAGAAATCCAATCTTCGATGGAATTTTTTTTAGTTATGGCGCCACCCTTCCCCCTTCTAATCTTTCTTCTTGTCTCCAACTCATTCCAATCCCATATGGTCAAATCTAACTCATTTCCTGTTAAAAATGTTTGTGGGACTGGAATCCGCACACGTAAATTACTCAAAAAGGGGTCATAAACGTGGGGTACTCTTTTTCTACCCTTACCCACCAATCGAATTTTCCCCCCCATTGCTTTCGAAAAGGAAAAACCAGTATCCAGTAATTTGACTCGATCTAGTAATTCTTCCTGAAAGATTTTGTTTCTTACCAATTTTTGTAAAATCCAGCCTCGATACGAGGAATGGGTTCCCGCAAATCTACGGGACCTCATTAGAATTATAGATTTCTCCAATTATTTTTCGAAAATTGACAAACTGGGCAACGTTTCGACGCATAACCTCTGTTTCCCATCACTTAAGCACTTCTCGAAGAAATACGTAGATGTTTTTCCCCTGTAAAAGCTACTATTTACATCGAATCGGCTATTTTTGATGAATCGATTACCCCGATTTCCTCTGGAGGGGTCAAAAAAAGACGTAGGCCACGGCTTGAGGGACCACCACAATAAATCTGGATATTCAGCAATTTCCCAGAAAGACATTTCTTTATCATGGGGTTCATTCATGAACTTTATGGTCCAGAAAGAGACCGGAGCTCTACCCAGATAAATCAACGCGTTTGTTACAAAAACAATACTAAAAGTTGTGTAGATAGCACGTTTTACCAATAAATATATTATTGGTGAATCTTTTCTTACACGAATCAGAAGAAGTTTGGACAAGTAGCTGAACGCCATGTGACCAGTTAACCAACCTAAGAAACTAGTTGCTACAAAAAGCAAATTGCTGCTATAGCGGAAGAAGAGGAGGTGGGTTAATCTTGTCAACACAGGATTTGGTAATAAAATGGGATTCAAGATTTGAAACAAAAAACTATTGAGAAATAAACTAATTATTCGTGAATCGCGCAACGAAGTGACGGGACGCAAAATCTGATAATTTGGTAAGTCATTCATTGTTAAGCAAAATACAACCATGTAAGGTATTATCACGATGGTTAGCAGGTGTGGCTTCAGCAACAATATATAGATTGGTGAACAATATATCGATGAGGTAGTTACTAGCTGCGCCAGCATCGAACCACTTAAAGAAACAATACCACTAATATTTCCTCCCAACAGAAAGGCTCTTATACATAAGATTTGGGAAGGTCCAACAGGTAGTGTCGCGAGAAAACCATAGTATAGTCCAAAAAGTATATAGGGACTCATCGATTTTAGCCCAGTTAGTGACAAAATATTCAATATATTTATATTCGTTGTAGTCTTTTTGATGTACGGAGTTGTTGTCCCACTCGTCTCTACCTCCTTGCGCTTCTCCCTCTTCATTTAAATCTGTCAGTCGCTTGAGATTCCTCATCTCGATATCTACTCCGTCGGTGTCCATATCAATACCATTTGTATTATACATACAAATGTGAAATAATACAAATGATTTTGAGAGATAAATTCCAGATTCGAACTGAAAATTTTACTAAGAAGAAAAATTATTAAAAAGGTTGGATTTCAATTGATTATTTCTTAATCGGGAAAATAAAATGTTGAAATAAACAAGTTTTTGATTAAGGATTTTTAGGCGCGACTACATATCTATATCTCTTCATAATGATTAATTGCTAATCTTTAACAATTATTTTTTGATAGCAGTTTAATTATACATCTACTGCCTGTTTCGACAAGTTGCGGCAACCTAAGTTAGAATCACTTCTACGTCGCAGTGGACGGGTAACTAGTTCGAGAGCGTCTCTCGCGTTAACAAATCCGTGGATTTGTGCAAATGTAAATTCGACCGACCATTTAGTATCTATATCTCTAGCCTCTAAGGGGTTAGCGTGAGCCATTCCGGTAATTGCCAAGTCCGGTTGTAGCTCATGCATGCGTTGCACTTGACTATAGTTGTCGGGTTTCTCAACAATTCGGGGCATGGGCTTCTTCATCTTCTTACAGGTATGTCGCAAGAGCAAAAGCTCGGCAGCTTGGTATCGCCTATCCATGTAGGGAATACCTACTTCGTAAACAACCATCCCGCATCGAATCAAAAATCTTGCTAGAGAAATTTCTAACAGATTATCTCCCATGAAGAAGACGGATTTACCGGCAATCACTTCAAGATAATCACTAAGAATTTTCCATATTTGATTCTCTCTTTCTTCGAGGCCATCAGGTTTTACATCAAATACTGAACAAATTTTTTCTATCCAAGCGCGTGTTCCATCGGGACCGATAGGGAAAGGCGCCCCGACCAGCTGGCACTTCCTCCGACGCATTGGTGTTGTCGCCGTTCGGCTCAGAAAAGGATTTACTCCGCAGACATAGACGCCTTCGCCTAAAGCAGGCAGTTCATTGTATTTCTGCGAGGGTAGCCAACCCGATACAGGAACAGACTGACGCTTTGATTCCAAATTCGGTTGAGAAGCTACACTCGCAGGTAGAGATCCAAAAAGTACTGAACTGCATCTATTTAATTTGCCCCTTTCTTCAATAAATTTGTTACTTTGGTCGACATCAACCGCAACAAGATTAGCTTCGTCTCTTTCCCGTTGAGTCATGATATGAGGATTATATTCTGGACATCGATGCGTCATGGCAGCCAGTACAGTATCTTCTCCCTGGGTGAAGGCATGGTCCAACCCGTTTGCCCGTGCAACCACAATCGGTATTCCAAGTTGCTTTTCCAACTTGGGCGCTATGCCCTCCAAATCCATTTTTATGATCTCCGTGGTACAGGTGCCAATCCAAATGATAACACTGGGGTTTCTATCATCTCTTATTTGTAAGCGAATTCTTTCTAATTCCTTTTGATCATTCAACTGAGCTGAGATATCTCCCTCTTCTGATTCCGCCATTGCGTAACGAGGTTCCGCGAAAATCATGACTCCGGGAGCATTCTGCAAGAAGTAACCGCGAGTCTTCGTACCTACTACTAAGAAGGAACTATCTTCAATCTTTTGGTATAGCCAAGCTACGCAACTAATGGGACAGAAAGTGTGATAATTACCAGTTTCGCACTCGAAAGTAGGAATTTCAAGAGTCTTCATGAAAGTGTTTCCTTGGAGGGGTATATATTCATATATGTATACGCAAAGAAGCAGCCTCTTTAATATCAGATAATTGTAAAGTCAAGCGGACTATCTTGCTGATCATTTCGAATTTTTTCTCTATTCCCCAAATTGGGATTTAAATAAAAATCGGAAAGTAAGCTAAATAATTCCCTATCTGGAATTTCTCGTGGTACGACTCCCTCTGGCTTAGACAAAGTATAATCCGCTATATTTGAATAAAAATCACAAACAAAATTCAGATTTGGTTGGCATTCAGCCATTTCAAATAAAGTTTTTCCCTTTACCCTCGAAATACGAATATCTTCCACTAAAGGTAACACCTCCAGTACGGGCATGGGGCAGGCTTCTACATATTTATCAATTAAGTCTCTTTCAGATGTTCGATTTCCTACCAAACCGGCTAGCCGCAAGGGGTGGGTATGCGCCTTTTCCCTGACCGAAGCGGCAATACGATTTGCTGCGAAAAGAGCATCAAATCCATTATCAGTTATAATGATGCAGTAATCTGCGTAATTCAGTGGGGCAGCGAAGCCCCCACAAACTACATCCCCCAAAACATCGAATAAAATAATATCGTATTCATAAAAGGCATTTGATTCTTTTAATGGCTTCACCGTTTCTCCCACGACATATCCTCCACAGCCCGCTCCCGCGGGGGGTCCCCCAGCTTCGACGCGGTCTACTCCACCATAACCTTTGTGAATTACATCTTCGGGCCACACATCTTCATAATGATAATCTTTCGATTGTAAAGTATCTATAATTGTAGGTATTAGGAATCCTGTGAGAGTGAAAGTACTATCATGTTTGGGATCGCACCCAATTTGCAATATCCGTCTTCCCCGCCTAGCTAAAGCTATCGATGTGTTGCAGCTAGTTGTTGATTTCCCAATTCCGCCCTTGCCGTAAACTGCCACTTTCGTTTCACGAAGCTCCAATTCGCGTTCATTTCTCCCGACTATTGTTCATCTTCCCCATCTCTATCTCTTTTTGCTACTTCTATTTATCAAAGATATTACTTCTTTCTATGAGGTAGGATAATCCTGCGGCTATTCTACTATGCTTCTTGGGGGGGGGGAATAGAAAGTACCAATTGGTGACCGATCGATACAGATCGTGGGGGGCTTGTGGGGTTGATCTCGACCTTGATCGGTTGCCCCCCCCCCCCCCCTCTCTCCCACGATTCGGGTACCATTCCATTCAAATGGGATTGCTATCGCCGCTGCCTCCTCCTATAATGGGAGTTAGAGTGTACGCGAAGTCTACTTCACAAAATGTCGGAGAAAGCTTAACGTCTTACAGATTTAGAAGCGATTCAGAGAACGAAAGAACAAAGGTCTTTGAGTGTGTATGAGACCGAATCCCCTACCACTTTCCTCGGTAGCTCAGCGGTAGAGCGGTCGGCTGTTAACCGATTGGTCGTAGGTTCGAATCCTACCCGGGGAGATTCGTTCGAATCTACCTCAGCAATTCCCACTAATTGGGTAGTTGTGTTTATCACATATGCCAAATCAAATTGTGTTGGACCATGATCCACCAACCAGTGAATGATTCACTATCGTGCTTATTTCCAGCTCTAACAATTGGAGAGAAACAGATTTGTGCGTTCTTACCCCCCCCCCTCGAATACCCCCAAGGCAAGGACCCTGCCTATTAAGAAGTCGTGGGGGGTCCCCCCTTCAATTCCGGTGTATTGAATGATTGAAATGAGGGAATTGATAAGTCATCTGGGGAGGGGAGTAAATCCACAATTTTATAGAGGATCTATTCCAAGTAGTCCTACTAACACGCCAATCGAACGTAGATGCCACCCTCGCCTCCTTGGACGCCTTCCTGAAACAACTCAGCCAACGCTTCCTCGGGGTTGAAATCCCTGTCGAGCGCAAGCTCTAGCTGGCACCACATAGCTTTTGCCCGTTCCTGTCGCAACTGTCGACAGTGTCGACACTATCGACACTATCGACACTATCGACACTATCGACACTATCGACACTATCGACACTATCGACACTGTCGACACCTATGCGCGCTTGAACCTAACTAAATGATGACTAGCTATTCTACGAAATGGAGATTTGTTCTACTCTCTACTCTAAGGAGGTCTTCTATGTTTTTCACTTCAGTCATGCGGTTATTAGGATTCCAAGCGTGATGTTGAGAAGCTGTTTTGCAAAATCCCTATGGAATAAGCTATTGCTCCTTCTCAATCTTCTTTCTAAGCAGAAAAATTCATATAGGAAATGGCCTTCAGTTCCTTAACTATTTGATATGCTGCAATAAAATGATTTCTATCAGTAAAAGAAAAATATAGATCTTCCTTTTACTGAATTTGGCTTCTAATTATATTGCTAGAGATCTAGACAGAATGAAGGGTATCTAAGATTTGTTCTATGAACTTTCATGAGAAAATAGTTTCGTCGTTTGATCCAGTGACGCCCCACCAAACCAGAACGGATGGAATAGATATTAATAAATTTCAAGCAACATATTATAGATAAGAAAATCCTGAAATGGGCAACGGTTTCGCCTCATCCATTTGTTTCTATGAACCAGAAGCCTAAACCGAATAAATCGCTCTGGAAAATCTTCTGCTACCACGTAGGAATCAAAGTGAGCGGGACTAAATGTCTGCGGATATTGCAGATGTATATCCATGGAGGAAATTTCTTTGACGTATTCGGAATCTCGCTCCTCTTCATCCAAGGGGAGATTATTCCACCGCTTAATAGATGAGTCAGGTTTCAATTTTGGATTATCTTCACTATTATCTTCATTATTATCTTCACTATTATCTTCACTATTATCTTCACTGTAGAGAAAGAAATTTTTAATTTTTTTATTTGACATTTTATTAAGGTGCTGCCTTCTCATACCATAAATGGTGTAAAGCCTCCGCGCCAGTTTTTTCGTTGGCAACAAGCTGCGACGCGAGGAAGGAATGTTAGCATCTGGCTGGAACAGAAGCATGGGATCCCAGATGAAGCGCCCCCCGAAGAGTCGAGTCGTTTCATCTAATCGATTACAGTGTGTTTCATATTCATTAGATGAGTCGCCGGATATTCCCAATTCGAGAAATTGCTCGCGTAACAACATATTATCCAACCGGTTTTCCAATCTTTTAATAAATTTATCTGTCACATTAGTCGCAGATTTCTCAAAACTAAATAGATATCCGCTTCTTCCACACCATTGACTCTTGTCACCCTTAATCCTATCGAATTCAAAATCTTGTTGGGGTATATAATTCCGATTTTGGTAAAGGAGAATTAGATTATACAAATGATTGGGTTCAGATGATACCCTCATCAATTCATAAGCCCCGCTTCGCAGGAAACGGAGACGCCAAGCCTTATGGGACCAAGTGATCTCGCGCGACACTTCCGTCGGACTTGAGTTTATTAGTTCGGGTGACTGTTGCAGTTCGAAGTCGGTTAGACTGCTAAATCCCCCCTTTCTCACAAATTTAGAAGAACGACTTGGAGAGGTTACACCTGAACAATACTTGGGTTTACCGATAGGAACGGAGAAGGGAAGATTACTACTGCGTTGACTTTCGTCTCTACAAATTTCTGAACGTGAGAAATTGGTCGAGAGATTTTCTAGTACACCACAAGCTAGGTTTAAGTCATTCTCTACGAGTTTGTCGATAACAATGAAATTTTCTTCCTTTCCCATATCCATTTGGAACAAATCGCGAGCTACTAATCCAGCTAGTATCCCTAGGATATGCGAAAATAGAGTGAATTCAGTAAATGTTGACTCGGTTATTGAAGGTTCCACATACCAGTTAGACAAATAATAAAATCGCATCTTTAACGCGTCACGACCAATATATGTATTCGTGAGATAAGTATCTATCAAACTATTATTTGAGGTAGCTTCCGCTATCTCGCGAGAAAAGATGTCCCATTCAGAACCGGATTCTATCCCATTGCCCATATCACTAGCAGTCGAATGTTGTCTATGCAAAGCTAATTCAATTGCGTCGCTACATATAATCTTACTTCTTTTGGAAGTACCTATTAGTAACGCCTCATTAGCAAGAAGGAATAAATCTCGTTTACTATAACCCGTAGTTCCAGACCCAGTACCTTCAATAAGAGGAAGGGGCGGATTAGCCCCCATTTCGCAACCTTTGATACGTAATAGAATTGATAAATCTTTCTGACGTTGATACCCGTTGGATTTTCGAAAATTTATTAATTAGTTTAACCGGTTCGGAGCTATTGGAGCTGGATCTATCCTCGCAGGTACGTGAGTCGTAGCGATAACAACATTCTTGCGCATGTTGGAATTGCCGCGCCTGTCACCAATACTTTTCAATATTTGGCAAAGTAAGAATTTGGGATCAGCTTCTAGCTTATGATACGAACGATGAATATTCAATTCATGAATATCTTGAATCCATAGTGTACAGGGAGACATCTCTTTCGCCATTTCAAAAACGAAATTTAATCGGTGTACGCTTTCTTTCGAAATGAAATTTCCACGTACATTATTAAAAAAGGATCGGTTGTATATCAGCTTTTTCATTGGTAGTTTCACCACTGGAAAGTAGGAATCGAATGCTATATCTCTAATAATGGAAGATCGGCCAGTTTCTATGGGTCCTACTAGCAAAATTCCTTTAGATGGTAATAATCCCGATTGGAGTGAGATAGGTATGTCATGACATGGCATATTTAGTAGACCGCCTCTTCGTCTCGCTGTTACTGAAAATAGAATATTTCTCTCGAGGGCGGAAAAAGCCCATTTTTCCGCAGGATCCAACTTACGGATCTTGTGACTCAATAGATCATTTTGCCAGAATTGACGCAAGTATGCCAAAACATTGGATCTTTCTTGTGGATAAGGTTCATGAGAAATCTCGTTGCTCAATAAATCATAATTGGAATTCAATTTCGACACATACCTATAAAGAATTTTATTCGTCACTAAATGTTGAGTCAGTAGTTCTTTCTTACTATCTAGGATATCGGGGCTTTCTCTATGAAATATCCATGAATCAATTTCATCTTTCACAAAGAAGAAAAAAATTATATTATTTATATAATTCAAGAATCTATTCAAAGAATAGATTAGTAGATCTCTCGTTGACATTTAGCTTGTCGAAGGGGAATGCATTACCTCTTTCAAATAGGATCCACGCGTTGGGTCTGTCAAATATTCAATAGTATTGAAACGTTTCCATAAATGAAAGGAATTGGAACCCGAAACGGCAGACAAAGGGTGTTTGAATAATGCAAGAACAATTAATACTGAAAGAATGAAGTAATAGAAGATAGACCTATTGGAAGATTGAGATACTGACCATCCTCCCGAATGTAAAATCTCCGCTTCATCAGGAATTTCCTCGAAAATAAGAAGACTTATCTCGGATACTATAGTATTGATAGAATCGTTGTCGAATCTCAATCCTAGGCTTTGCAGTCTTTGAGACAAATAGGCTTTCGCACCATCTACTACATCTTCAGCAACTCTTTTATAAATTCTAGGAAAATTATGATTTGAGTCATAACTTATTTTAAGTCCTATTTCTGGATATGTTTCTCTAATCAGATCGTAAAAGTATTTCCACCAGGTGGGGGTAAAAAACCAAGGTATGTAATCTCTAAATAAGCTCCATTTTTCATCGATATTGTCTTTCCAAAAGATCCAAGAGATCTTATATCTGTTCAAATCTTTGAATAATTCATTGAAATTGATAAAGTGGGATGGACGAATAGCCTCCCTCCGGATAGATTGATCCGCAAAATCCGTATCTTCGTACGCAACCTCCTTTCCAATCGATTCTGCTAGAGATCTCGATGTTACATCGTTGCATAATGGGAGTCTTAGCGACCAATAAGATGTTTCCAATTCTTCCGGTTCCCAGAAATACTTAATAGACAAATTCTTTTGATAGACTCGATCCAATACCAGATTCTTGAGACGAGGTTGGGGTTGCCGATCCGACGATGAATCGGAGTTTATCGACGTTTTCTCCAAAGAAACTTCATCGCTACTGCACGAATATAGAAATGACTCTATCGTTTCACGAGGAGATAAGTTCAAACTCGCCAGTAACCTCTTCAGATCCGAAATAGAATTGGAAAGTCCATCTGGGTGAGTTACTAATGCTGTGGATTCATGCAGATTAGATAAAGTAAATTGAATTGGTGTGAGTGCGTGACCAGCAACCTCCCCCGCTGTTTGTCTCGATAAATTGGATGACAACGAATCCGACAGTTGGGGATGAATAAATGAGATGATATTAGATGAGATGGTTTCATCTTCGGAGCCCACGTAGAAATTTTCTAAGACGTTGAGGTAACTACTGTTGCATCTCCCAATAAAAAAATTTCTTCTGATTCTCGGAATAAAGTTGCTTTCAGCACAGTTCCGTATAGGTGAGTCGTCTAGAAAGTTTAGTTTATCAACCTGATCGGAGATGTATCTCAAAATATTCTCACCAATATCTCTAGTTGAACCTCCCCCACGGTTTAAATCATGCATAAACAGATTCCAAAATTGCCTCCCCGTAATGGAAAAATCATCGCTTGAAAACCCTGCTCGGATAGATTCAATGCGGGGCAACCAGATAGAAGTAGGATTCACTGCAGGTTCCAGCTCGGTCGAAGAGCCTACCGATTTATCACTCATTAACAGTTTGGATTCAATGAATAAACTCTTTTTTCTCTCAAGAATTGTTTTGAGAAAAAGTATCTGTTCATCAATGTAACCATCGAATAAACTTGATAAAAGATCAAGCTTCATGAGATCTATCTTGTTTAATTTCTCGAGATCTATATCGTTCAATTTTTCGATGCAATAATCAATGGTATATATCAAAACTTTCTGGCGAGTAACCTCAGCAACAATCATTTTATAAAGAAATAAAACATTGAGAAATCGATGAAAATATTTTTCGTTCCGTTGATTGTTACTACCGAGACTGACACCAATATTATTTAGTAATTCGTTTCCTATTATTGATACACGGCAAATTGATTCCTCCAAGTCATACTTTAAGACTTCCCCGACAGGGAAAGAAGACGAATCCTCGGTCGTATCGAGCCATCTATGCACATTTGATTGAACATTTCTATACTCATCAATTTGAAAAGTAATATATTCGTTCAATAGGCGCCCTACGTGATCTTTCCATTTCAATACTATTTATTCAGTTGCAATTCTTGTTACACCGGTGTACTCCCCGATCCCCGTCCAGCCATCCAACCGATATTTGATTTGGAAGAAATATTCAGTAGATAATGCGCAGAAATAGTCATAGAAAAGAAATATGTATGTTGAGTAGAGAGGTATTATTCTATTTCGTCCATACAATCTAACTAAAGAATATATTGAATGTATGTTACTCTCTTCTTTCAATTAGTTTAAAAAAGTAGTATTTTCACTTCGATTACTTATTTCTCCAAGTATACCTAAAAAAGATATTTGAAAATAGTTTGGAAGAATCTCATTGAGGTTGAGGTGTCTGCTACTCGCTAGCCCAAGTTTCTTGCCAGATATTTGAGTAAGCGGCATGTCGCCCTTCATTTTCAATGGAAATCCTTTCCCAGATTTGACGCTACTACTGACGTCAATAACTACTGCCCCATTAGAAATCAGATTTGATTTCTCGATTATCGAGATAAATTTGGTGAGTCGATTTATTAATCCATTTCTCATTTGTGAATAAGTGTGTAGAATGGGAAATTCTTCCCCAATTTTGTCACAACCTAATCCGGATATACAGCCACGAAACGACGTCGTTTTCTCGCAAGACATAAATGAAGACAAGTTGGAAAAGGCTTCTCGTTCGGGGTAAAATCCCGATCCATCCCCCTGGTGATCCGCTGAATTTCCGGATTCAAGTAACGCCTCGTCATAGGAGTTTAATACTACGGGACTTAATGAGTCGTTTCTCAATTGTGTTGCTTGTAACCGACCCGGATCTCGCTTGTTACGATTTTCCCAAAAGAGTAACGAGTCGAAATCACTTTGGTAGTTTCTAGAAACTACCAGATAGTTATAGAATTTGAAAAACCTACTTGAATTTTGTAAACACCTACCCCTACAAAATACTTGAATCCTTTCAAAATCATCCCTGGATATATCTCTGCCAAGGAGTGAACCCCTCACTACGCATGCCTCCCATCTACCGGAAACCAGAGGAATCATCGCATTATAGCGAACTTGCTTCTCTTCTTTCGTTGAACCTGCAGAAATATCTTCGCTCAAACCTAAGTAGCGGGAAACAGGTATTCTCCTCTTTTCACTCCTTCCAACAGATAAAGATCTTTCGAATCGGAGAAAGCAGTCACAGGAAAAATCACCAAGGTTTTCCGCTTGTTTTCTTCTTACTCCGTCACCCCCATTAATGACTCCCGTTAATACAAAACTTCTTTCGATCGACCTTTTGTCACTCAAGCAATGCATGGAAATTGGTATTGTTAGCAACATCAGCATCTCCAGGGTGATGCCACTACCTCTTTTTAGTGAATCACGCAGATTGCGTAAAAATAGTGAACTTAGAAATCACAAGTCAGATAATCTGATAAAAGGTTCATAATTGGAAGATGGACTAATTAAAAATTCTTTGAGATGTTGGTTTTTCAATGATTCGAAGAAGTAATCTAATAGACTGACTTCTATTAACTCCGAAATTTTAGATGAAAAATCTGGACTTCCTACTCTTTCTCTTGCCACCTTTTTTACCTTATTTTCTTTTTTCATATTAATTCTATGCGGTAGATGCTATCTATTTCCCACATTTATTATACCAATAATCTTGAAAATTTCAAAATAGGATGGAATACATATTTCAAATGAGTCTAGTGATTTCTGTGAATAGTCGTATCCAAAATTGGAATTAGATCGGGAATTCTAAATTGTTATTGTCGAGGAGACCCACACATATCCCATCCACCTTAACAGTTCTTCTCCGTTCCAAGCAGAGCGATGGGATCAAATTACCCAATTAAATTATGGGCGAACGACGGGGATTGAACCCGCGCGTGATGGATCCACAATCCATTGCCTTGATCCACTTGGCTACGTCCGCCCCCTCTGTTGATTTAGTTGGCTCCCCCCCGGACGTGAACAAGATCTATCTGTTAAGCAATCTAGATAGGTCCTTCGGTTGATACACATACATATTAGCTGTATGTATATAACAAGACAATAGAAAATCTTTGAAATGAGGAATACACTCCTTCTTCTATCCAAAAGATTGGGATGGGGGATTACAAGCATTCTGCAAATCGGAGTAGGAAACTTCGTAATCTATTAAGTCGCAGAAGGATATTCCAAATAGTTTTCAGAATTTAAGGTTGGAAACTGATAATCGTGAAATTGTGATAAGCTGTTATCATTCTTTTCATTCGTTCTACCGAATGAACCTTCATCTCATTGGACACCAAACCTCCCCCTCTGAAGTTAAGAGATTTGGTATCCAGTTGTGCTGCATAACCAGACGGATGTTATCCGTTTATAGAAGGAGCTTCGACAGAAGCCAAGTCTAGGGGGAAGTTATGAGCGTTACGTTCATGCATGACTTCCATACCTAGGTTAGCACGGTTTATGATATCAGCCCAGGTGTTTATGACACGACCTTGGCTGTCAACCACGGATTGGTTGAAGTTAAAACCATTCAAGTTGAATGCCATAGTGCTAATGCCTAAAGCGGTGAACCAGATACCTACTACGGGCCAAGCAGCTAGAAAGAAGTGCAGAGAACGAGAATTGTTGAAGCTAGCATATTGGAAGATCAAACGACCGAAGTAGCCGTGAGCAGCTACGATGTTGTAGGTTTCTTCTTCTTGACCGAACTTGTAACCTGCATTAGCAGACTCATTCTCAGTTGTTTCTCTGATCAAACTAGAAGTTACCAAAGAACCATGCATAGCACTGAATAGAGAGCCGCCGAATACGCCAGCTACACCCAACATGTGGAAGGGATGCATAAGGATATTGTGCTCAGCCTGGAAGACGATCATGAAGTTGAAAGTACCAGAAATGCCTAGAGGCATACCGTCAGAGAAACTTCCTTGACCAATTGGGTAGATCAGGAAGACGGCGGCAGCAGCTGCGACAGGAGCCGAGTACGCAACAGCGATCCAAGGACGCATACCTAGACGGAAGCTTAGTTCCCATTCGCGACCCATGTAGCAAGCTACACCAAGTAGGAAGTGAAGAACGATAAGTTCGTAAGGACCACCATTGTAAAGCCATTCATCGACGGAAGCTGCTTCCCAGATTGGGTAGAAATGTAACCCAATAGCTGCAGAAGTAGGGATGATAGCACCAGAGATAATGTTGTTACCGTATAACAAAGAACCAGAGACGGGTTCGCGAATACCATCAATATCTACGGGAGGAGCTGCGACGAAAGCAATGATGAATACAGAGGTTGCGGTTAGCAAGGTGGGAATCATTAAGACACCGAACCATCCGATGTAAAGACGGTTTTCGGTGCTGGTAATCCAGTCGCAGAAGCGACCCCATAGGCTTGCGCTTTCGCGTCGTTCTAAAGTTGCGGTCATGGTAATTTTTGGTTTTCAAGAAATAATTAGTGATTCCCCAGGCTAGTAAGCTTGTTAATTTATAATATATCACAAAAACCAATCTGTGTCAACCAAAATTAATTGAGTCTCCAGAATTCTCGGATATGGGGGCTTCTTTTCGATATCTCAAACAATTTTTACTCCATGCGATGCGCGTCCCAATCAATTTCAGTCTCTGAAAAACTGGTCATGCGTCAAGCCGCCTTTCTGCGAGGCACTCCGCAACTCTGCATTGGCCCCCCCCCCGCCATCCTATCAGGAGGAGTCTAATAATTAACAACCTAAGAAAGAAGAGAAGTAGTTGCCAATCTCCACTTGTGGCTTGGACACCCGTTATTCGTCGTTCACCCCTCACTCAACCATTTCTTCGTAGTGTTTTTTGATTCCCAGATAGTTTGTGCCCCGGTTCCAATCCACAACGCAATTACTGTGGATTGGAACGAATCCGAAACTAACGGAAATGGGCAAAAGCTTTGTTGGCTTCCGCAACTTTATGAGTCTCCTCCTTCTTCCGTATGGCACTACCAGAATTTCTGGCGGCATCCATTGATTCATCACTCGATCTTAAAGCCATACTTCGACCTGAGCGTTTTCGACACGCAATTAATGACCACCGGATAGCCGAAGCTTTTCCCTCTGCCGGTACTACTTCAACGGGAACTCGATAAGTTGATCCACCTACACGTTTGGTTTCTGTCACTACGTCGGGAGTTACCCCGCGCACTGCCTGTCGCAGAACAGACAGTGGGTTCCTATTTGTCTTTTACCTAATCCGCTTCATAGCCTGATAAAAAATCTGATAAGCTAGTGATTTCTTGCCATTTTTCAGGATACGATCAACTAGCATATTTACTAATCGATTACGATAAATTGGATCTGATTCGATAGTTTTCTTTCTGTTCACTACACTGCTCCGATGTAACACGAGTTTACAAATATAAATATGTCAGATTTCAATCAATTCTTTTATTTCAATGGTATCTTAGGCTACTATTTTGGCTTCTTCACTCCATATTGTAGGGTGGATCCACCAGTTAGTCGAGGATCTCCCTCCAAACTGCACGTGCGACTTTCATCGAATACAGCTTTCCACATGATTGAATAGAAACTATTCAAATGATTTTGAACCATTTATTTTTTAAGATGCAAATCATATTTACTCATTGCATATTGGGTATCCGTTTTCTCTTATTCCGCGGATGAAAAAATCGAAGTTTAGATATAAAAGAAGAAAATCTTGCAATTCAGTTATCTTACTAGGAATGTCCTTAGGTTTATCAATCCAATCAGTAGATGTGCATAAAGCCTTCACTGAATCTCCGTAGTCGTAATCTAAACCTGTTCCAAGAGGAAAAGACGTCCCAAGATTTTCCAGGTGGGAGTCCAGGTAAAACTCAACTTAGTGGAATAGAACACCTTAGACACCAAGTTGTTTCACACAAATAGATAGATAATAATTACTCTCTATCAATCTCTGTAGTAGCAGGCTTCAGTCCCCTTGCAATACTGGGTCAGCTACACATTTAACATATCAGAACAACTGATACGGAATCATTGCAATGATACAAGTTGCGACAATGTTATGCAACGCACTAGAACGCCCCTTCTTACGATCCTTCACCCCTACAGCATCTAAGGTTCCTCTAACAATGTGATACCTAACACCGGGTAGGTCTTTGACCCTTCCGCCTCTCACGAGGACCACCGAATGTTCCTGCAAATTATGGCCAATACCTGGTATGTAAGCCGTTACCTCAAACTTGGAGGTTAATCGAACTCTCGCGACTTTACGTAGGGCAGAGTTGGGTTTTTTTGGTGTAGTCGTGGAATAGTCGACAGCTCCAATGTCACTATACGGAACCGTACGTGAGATTCCCACCTCATACGGCTCCTCGTCATTCAATTACCCTTGAGATGAGAAAGGTAGTCCAAAAATCCTCCCAATTGTTTTCAACTACAAAATAAAAAGAAGAAATTAAATTCTTTTCAATTTCTTTTTAAGACTTCGGCTTTGCGCCCCACTCATTTTCCGGATCCCGTTATTATTAATAAGCAACGCAGATAGAAAGATGAAAAATCTATCAAATCGATGGGTAGATTTGTTAATGAGTTCCCTGTTTTCGTGCAAGTAATATGATGCGGATTGAGTATGGAGGAGATTGACGAGTCGGTATCAGCTTATCCGCATCATTAATCATTTTTTGATAAGGAATCCATTTTGAAATGAAGACAGTTTCGACATCTCACTCTCGTTCTTTATTTCGTTTTGACGAGGCTATCTGAGGAGGATCTGGCAACCTAACGCCAACGAAC